TATATATTGAGAGGATAAGGATAAAACCTTTTTTTATAAATAGAAAAATATTTTTTGATCTTAAGAAAGAAACTGAAGGATCCCTTAACTATAGTAGGATTTTCAATAGAACGAATCACACTTTTACCACTAAACTATACCCGCTATATATTCATTATGGTATATAAATACACCCTTTGTCGAATAAATAGGAGATAGGATAAAGATAGCGAATTGTGACAATTATGATTTTGCCATCTATTTCGTCTCCACGTTAAGAATCAATCAAATACAAAAAAATCAATAAAGTTCCACTTTTTTCATAAAAATTATTCAATTAAAAACATAAGTTTAAATAACATAAAAACCTCTGGTTAGATGGTTTGTTAGTTACATTTTTTGTTTGATAAGAAGTCATTATCATTATTAAATAATAGGTTTTTATTCCATATTCCATATATATGAAGGATTCGATTATAAAAATGATAGATTTTTTATATGCTTATTATTTTTTTTCATTTTTCTAATCCCACACATTTTATTAGATAGATCTTAATTTATCTACTTAATTTATCTACTTAATTTATCTAATATTAAGATAGATCTTATCTGATAATATAGTAATTCCTCTCAATTGGAAAAAATTGTCTTAAATAAAGTAAAATAAAGTAAGAAGATTTATGGAATAAAAAAATGAATTCGAATTCGATAGAATTCTATTCGATTCCATCGAAATATTTTTAAAATATTTCAAAAAAATTTGAAGAATATATGGAAATATATTTCTTATATGAAATGTTATCACATGTTTTGATTTCTGACTAATTAATAAAGAGTCATCTTTGATTTGAAAAAAGAAAAAAAGGATATAAAATACAAAAAGAATCCTATTTAGTAATAATCATACTTTTAGGTATGAGAAGAGAACAAAAATATGAAAATTCGAATTTTTTTTGTTGTTGCTGTTTAAATTAAATATATTGATTTTATTAAATATCAATCGATCAAATATATTAATTTGTTTTTTATATACAAAAAAACTAAATAGAAACATTGGATCCTTATGATTCATGAGGGATTCCTTGAACTAAGAGTAGAGAAGGAAAAGCTTGGTTAGTATTTAACCAGATTAAGCTTAAGCTGGGGTAATAAATCTTCTGTCAAAAATAAAATTAACTCAAACAAATAAAATAAGTAAATAAAAAATTAAGTAAATTGAAGAAAATTTTTTTTGTTTTTAAGTCATTATCGAAATATTTCTAGTTTTATTATCAAAACTCTTTTGATAATAAAACTAGAAATATTTCGATATTTTTCTTTCTATCTTTTATACTCTCATATCTTGTTTTTATACTTTGATATCTTGTGTATTAATTCATTGAATTCATTGCAAAGAAAGTGAATAATTCAAAATTATTTTTATTTTTATTAGTATATATGAATTTGAATAATATATATTGAAGAATATAATATAGGAAAGTAGATTTCCTAATAAAGTTTTACTTTTGATTTCTAATCAAATAGAATAAAAACAAGGATTTTTCTAAATCTTTATTTCATATATCACATCACAGCGCAGATAAAAATCATTGATTTTTAATGCATTTGGGGAGATGGCTGAGTGGACTAAAGCGGCGGATTGCTAATCCGTTGTACGAGTTATTTGTACCGAGGGTTCGAATCCCTCTCTTTCCGCTCTCTATTATGTATGATTTTAGTATTTTTGGATTGAGAGGGATTTTGATTCATATGATTTTATCATCAAAAAATTATTGAAAAATTAATTAAAAAAAAATGAAGAAAAAAGAAAAACTAAGAATTTATTCCTCACGCCCAGGATTACGCCCTGGATCATTAGATAAAAATCCGAAAATAAAAAGGGAAACAAAGAATATAACTACTGTATAAACAAAAAGTTTGAGAGTAAGCATTTTAAAATCTCCAAGATCTTTTTTTTGTTTTTAAGAGAATAAATTACCTTTTCTTACGATAAAAAAACCCTTGTTTTCTTTTTTTATTTAAAAATAAAATATGAGAAAGAATCTTTTTTTTTCCAATTTTTTATTTTTATCTTAATTTAAGAATTAACTATATTTCGAAAAAAAAGGTTTGCACTCATTGGAAGATCAGAATAGACAGATAAAAAAGCTGATCCCAATTTATGGCTGTAATGATTTATTGCATATTCATTTTGATTTTGGAAATAACTATAATATAAGATAAGACATTTTTTGATATCCATTTTTGAATTGATTTATTAAAGAATCTCATATTTCATCGAAAGCTTACAGCAGCTTGCCAAACAAAAGCTAGGAGAAAAAAGAGTACAGGTACAACAGGCATAAAATCTACAATTGGATTGAAAATCGCATAAGCTTCGGGCAATTTGGCGAAGAAAGAATTACTCGGATAAAGGACAGAATTAAGACAGATACAGATTAAACTAAAGATATTAAGCATAAAAAAATTTTGTTCTTGTAGATTAGATAATTTTATTAATTTAATTGTTTTTATATTATAAGGTAAGGAAAAAATGAGAAAAACAGATTGAAAAATCCTTCTTTAGGATTTTACCAAATCCAAAACCCTTTTCTCCACTCTTATTTGAAAATGAGAATACAAGGATTTCTACTTTCATACAATATCTTAATTATACTCTGTAAAATGATCAATCAAATTTTTGATTCTATCCTGATGTTCTCTTTATTTTTATTTAATTTATATGTGTTATTTTCTTTTTTATACTATAATATGTGTTTGGATATTATGACTAGTTAATGAGGGCTCAATTTTTCTTCAAAAAAATAGAGTTCTTTTGAAAAACAAAATATAAAATTGGAGTTTAATAGAAAACTTCCTTGGATTTGAACCGATGACTTTCATCTTCAAAAACCATTTTCTATCATCCGAAAACGCGAGGAAAAGGACTAGTATTGTTTTGGGGAGTAGGAACTGGGTTTTTTATAAGTCTATTTCTCTAGGATTAGGGTAGAATCGGCCGGAGAGTCCTGATTTCGATGAACAAGAACTAGACTCATTAGATTTTTGAATGAAAAGAAACACGTTTAATGGAAATCAAAAAAGAATTCGAAATAACATATACATATGAATATGATAAAAGATTAGAAAGATATTTTTTTTTCAATAGAAAGATTTTTGGAAACAAAAGTCAAAGATGAAGGGCTAGGAGATATAATAATTCACTGTTTTTTGAAATATTTCTCTAAAGGGAATCCTGAAGAGATTCCATATTTCCATGAAGAAGAACTAAATTCATTAGATTTTTCAAATTGAAATTGAATAGACTTAAAAAATTCATTACATTTCAAACTTCATTTTTTGTACATAAAAACAAGTTTAATAGAAACAAGAATAGATTTAAGATTCATATAAATATCATGAAAGACTAAAGAGAGAGAAAGAATTCTTTTTTTTGATAATAGAAACACTTTTGAAAAGAAAAGTCAGAGATGAAAAGAAACTAGAAAAAGTCAAAAGATATTTTGAGAAATATTTCTATAAAGGAATTTCTTCAGAAATTTCATATTTCGATGAAGAAGAACTCGATTCAGATCAAGAGGAACAAGAATCAGAGGAATCAACAGAATCTGAAGAAGATATACCTTACATGGATAAGGTCGATTCTTATCAAAGAAAAACAGGTTTGACTGACGCTGTTCAAACAGGAATAGGTCAACTCGACGGTATCCCTGTAGCACTTGCGGTTATGGATTTTGAGTTTATCGGAGGAAGTATGGGATCGGTAGTGGGTGAAAAAATAACCCGTCTAATTCAATATGCTACGAGAAAATCCTTACCTCTCATTATTTGTTGTGCTTCTGGAGGAGCTCGTATGCAAGAAGGAAGTTTCAGCTTAATACAGATTAAGGTAAAATATCTTCGACTTTATGGAATTTTCAATTCCATGAAAACTTATTTTTAGTGTCACTTCTGACATCAGGTGGTGTCACAGCCAGTTTTGGAATGCTTGGCGATACAATTATTGGTGAACCAGATGCAACCATGTACCCGAGGGTGTACAGGAAGCTGAATACTTATTGGAAAAGGGCTCGTTGGATTCAATTGTACCGCGTAATCTTTTCAAAGGTGTTCTTAGTGAATTATTGGCGTTCCACGGTATCTTTCATTTTTCTAAAAATAAATAGAGGAGGTTTTTGCTAAAAATATTATGTGCATTTCTATTCGATTTATGGAATCTTTTTGTTATATTTTTTATAATGTTTTGCTCATTTTGGTTTGAACCACGATTTTATATCGTGGAACTTGATTCTTTCACGAACAATTTCGAATTATACATTTTAACCTATAAATGTGAATTATTTCTCCTAATACTTTCCCCGGTTCCATATAGGTGATCGAAAGGATCTAGGACAACTCACCAAAGCACGAAAGCCAGGATCTTTCAGAAAGTTGATTCCTTTTTCAAGAGTGCATAACCGCGTGGATAAGCTTATACTAACCCGTCAATTTTGGATCCAATTGGGGATTTTCCTTGGGAGGTATCGGGAAGAGATTGGAATGTAATAATATAGATTCATGGGTTCTCTATTGATTCTATCCCTATGGGATAGAAGAAGAAAATCTCTTTTTGAGAGAAAGGGATGAAAAGGATTTCTTTTTGATATTTCAACAAATTTTTCAGAAATATCTGCGTATGGATATACAAAAGTCATGGTATAATATAAAACAAATCGTTATCAACACTCCGTATTTTTTTTGCAGGACATATAATGAATCAAATATCTTTCGGAGGAATCAAAAAAGATGAAACAAAATAAACTCAAAAAGATGATTACAAGTGGAGAACAAATGGAAGAGAAACGAAAAAATATAGAGAAAGAATTACTTGAAGAAGAACTAGATTTAGATCAAGAGGAACTGGATAAAATGAATGAAGATAAACTCGAATCAGATGAAGAGGAATTCAACAAATTGATTGGAAAGAAATATACTCGAAACGAAATAGAGCAACTATTTCTTCTCGCAGAAATAGAAACAAAAGCAGAAATAGAAGAAAAAGAAAAAAACCTTGCTTATGATGAAGATGCTAATCAAAATTCAAAAAAATCAATAAAATCAGAAGAATCAACTGAATCTGATGAATCACAAGAATCAGAAGAATCAACAGAATTTGAAGAATCACAAGAATCAGAAGAATCAACAAAATATGAAGAATCAGAACAATCAACAGAATTTGAGGAATCACAAGAATCAGAAGAATCAACAAAATATGAAGAATCAGAAGAATTAACAGAATATGAAGAATCACAAGAATCAGAAGAATCAACAAAAGAATCAACAAAACATGAAGAATCAAAAGAGGCAAAAGAATATGAAGAATCACAAGAATCAGAAGGATCCACAAAATATGAAGGATCCATCTCTTTTTGGCTAGCTTCATTCCTGAGCTCTCGATTCTCTAAGGAAAAATCAGAAGAATCAGAGGAATCAACAAAATCAGAAGAATCAGAAGAATCAACAGAATCTGAGGAATCACAAGAATCAGAAGAATCAACATAACTGTCGTTTTATTTTTTTTTTAATTTCTTTTTGTATTTTTTGTTATAATTGCTATGCTAACTATGTCACTTGCTAGTTTTTTTAGAACTTGAATGAAGTTAGGTTGAGATTAAAAAAAAAAGAAAGGATCTTTTTTAATATGAAATGGATATCTCCGTATCTTTCCTTACTTTGAATTTTTAACTTATACTTACTGAAAGATAATAAAATATGAAAAAACCTAAACGAGGGATTTATTCTCCACGTATGAATCGGCGTTTATCTTCTAAACGTTTTCGTTTACTTAGAACTATACGACGTAAAATAAAAAAAGGACTTATTCATATTCAAGCAAGTTCTAACAATACCATTATAACTGTTTCAGATTTTGAGGGTCAGGTAGTTTCTTGGGATTCCGCTGGTACTTCTCGATTCAAAGGTCCAAAAAAACCAACACCCTATGCTGCCCAAACCGCAACAAGAAATGCTATTTATGTGTTACTGAAACAGGGTATGAAAAAAGCAGCAATTAAGATAAACGGTGCTGGTCCTGGAAGAGCTGCAGCATTAAAAAGCGTTGTTCATAGTGGTGTAAAATTAAGTTTCATACGTGATGTAACACCTCTGCCACATAATGGATGCCGGCCCCCTAAAAGAAGACGTGTTTAAAAAAAATCTTTTGATTAATTGAAAAAAGAAGCTCCGGTGTATAGAGAGGACCTCACCGTTTGAAAGGTAACCATAGAAACGATGGAACCATTATTTTTTTGGAATGAATATCGAATTCATTATTTAAGAATGGGAAGAAAAGCAAGAATCGTGGTTGGGAAGGTTCTAGTAGCAAAAGCCATTGGAATCGATATTTGATATATTGGAATAATATGTTTTGTTATTGATTGACCCTAGACGGATAAAAGAATAACTGAAAGAAAAGAAATCGAATCTATTAGTTATTTGCAAAAATAGGCTTAATTATGAAATTCACAGTATTTTTTATATTTCTCTCTTATGTCATTTTAATGACATTTCTAATAATAATCCTATTAATCGCCGTATTCGTTTATTGCCGGTTCTTATTTCAAGTATTGTTGGATTTTTTCTCGGGAGTTATTTGAACGAATAACTTTCATCTTCAAAAACCCTTTTCTACCACTTCAAGAATTACTTTTTAACGTAATTAAGATCGAAGTACCCGGTTGTGCATACATAGGTTCATTTTCCAGTAGATTCCAACCTGGTCATACCTAGTTAAACCCAACTCAGTGACCTTAATTTATTTTTTCTGGTACTGGTATATACCTGATTTTTTGATTTTTCCTGATTGGAAAAATCATTCATGAAGATAGAAACACATTGGAGAAATGTATAAAATAAATATATGAAAATGACCCTAATGACCCTATGGAAAAGGGTTCAGTACGCAACTGCTTGCGGGATTAAACGTTGGGTTTTTCGCAAGCAGTTCTTAGTTGATATTTATGCGGCCTTAAAATTCTTTTTGGCTGTCTGTTATTTAATGTCAATGGTATTTCTAATATGTATATTATTAATCGCGGTATTCGTTTATTGCCGGGACTTATTTCGAGAATTCTTCGGATAATCGATGATTTCCTGAATAATACTAATTCATGATCTGCGGGGGGGGTTTGGGGATGAAAGGGGGAAACAACTACCGAAAAGATAGTTGGGAGGGTTGAAGGTTCGAATGAGCAGGACGCGTTTTGGATCAATTAATCTTTCCCGTTCATCCCAAAATTTTTGAATTGATGATAGGATATCCTATTTTAATTAAAGCATTTCTAGTTTTAAGATTGAAAATCCACAAAAAGGACAAACTTTACAATTTTTTAATAAAAGGTATAAAAAAGTATTTTTCTATAGCTCTTTCTATTGCTCAATGTTGACAAATATATTTGTTAACATTATGGATTTCATTTACAAATGGAGAGTTTCGATCGAATCGAATCTTTGATTCATTCCGGTACTTGGGATCCTATGGATGACATTATAACTTTTACTGATCCCTACATGAAGGATCTTATTTATTTTGACAATATATATAATCTAAATCTAAACAATCTTTTTTAGAAAGAAAGATAGAATTTTCCATATTTATCTTTCTTAGTATTTTTTATCATTTATTTTTTTCAGTTTTTTTTTTCCTATTGACAAATTCTATTTGATCAATACAATATTGTATTGATCAAATAGAATTTGATCTATAGATAGATCAATAGATCTGTTTATTCTGTTCTCTATTTTTTTTACTCGAGCAGTAGGTTTAAATTTCATACATCTTTTTCTTCTTCTTAATGAAGAAGAATTTGATCAAAAAATAGGTGATTTTTCATTATTTTTTCATTTTGATTGGAATGGATTTCGATTTTATCAATTTTAGTATTAGTAATTGAATTGAGATTTTTTTTTTATCGAATTTGTTATTTCTCTGTTGTTAATTTATCGTTTTAACAGAGTCGTGCAATAAAATTGATTTTATTTTTGATTTCGATCATATATATCTGTCTTTTTAATTTATCCGGGTTGCTAACTCAATGGTAGAGTACTCGGCTTTTAAGTGCGACTATGATCTTTTACACATTTGGATGAAGAAAAAAATTCGTCCAGACTTTTGGTAGAGTCTATAAGACCGCGACTGATCCTCAAAGGTAATGAATAGGAAAAAACAGCATGTCGTAATAAAAAAGATTTTATTCTTTAATTCTTTCAACTAAATTTAAATTTACTATTTTATTTTTATTATTAGAAAATAACTAAAAGTAGAATTTTTTTGGACCTTATCCAATCACTATAGTTATAGTTCTAAAAAATTGTTTTGAGTTTAAAAAAGGAATTTCTGAATTTTAGCTGAGTCTATTGAATAAATGGATAGAGCCTGATGGCTCCAATTCTGATCAAATAAAAAAGAAACGAGCTTATGTTCTTTATCTTTATTAGAACCATTTTCCGATCTATATAGATGTTAAAAATATATTAGTACCGAATTCGGAAAAAGACGGATAAGTTCTTTTATGATTGAACTTTTGATCTGATTCATTCAAAAAAGGAATCCTAATTATTCTTTATTTTGAATTGTAGATGGATGTGTAGAAGAAACTTTATATTGATAAAAAAGATAGATTCCAAAATCAAAAGAGCAATTGGGTTGCAAAAATAAAAGATTCTAACCTTTTTTTTGAAAATCCGAAAAAATTAATAAACTAATTGGATAGAAAAAGGGAAAGAAAATATCTTTCTATTATTAGGATTAATAGAGCTGGCTTTCTCATTTCTTTTCCAGAGTATAGATATATATGTATATCTAAATAAATAAGAAAAACTCTGTTCTGACCATATTGCACTGTGTATCATTTGATAAACCCAGAAAAGGCTTATTTCTTCTGGTTCAAGTAGAAATTTAAATGGAAGAATTTGAAAATTCTTTAGAAAAATATAAATTTCGTCAACAACAATGCTTATATCCGCTTCTTTTTCAAGAGTATACTTATGCATTTGTTTATAATTTTGGTTTCAATGGTTCTATCGAATCTGTTAAAAAACTCATTAGCTATGATAAACTGATTAGCTATGATATTAAATCTAGTTTAATACTTGTAAAACGCTTAATTATTCGAATCTATCAATCGAATTTTTTGATGAATTCGGTTATTCAAAACTGTAACCAAAATCAAATTAATGAGTACAACCGCTTTTTTTATGCTCATTTTTTTTCTCAGATGATATCTGAGGGTTTTGCTTTTGTTGTCGAAATTCCATTCTCCCTTCGATTTTTACTTTCCTCCTCTAAAAAAAAAATATCAAAATTGCAAGATTTACGATCTATTCATTCAATCTTTTCTTTTTTAGAGGACAAATTTTATTATTTAAATAATGTATTGGATATATTAATACCTTATCCTGTCCATTTTGAAATCTTAGTTCAAATCCTTCAATGCTGGATCCAAGATATTTATTCTTTGCATTTATTGCGATTTTTTCTCTTCGATCATTCTAATTCGAATAGTATCATTACTTCAAAGAAATCGGTTTCTATATTCTCAAAAGAAAATATAAGACTCTCTCGTTTCTTATATAATTCTTATGTATCAGAATATGAGTTTTTATTCCTGTTTTTTCGTAAAAAATCTTCTTGTTTACGATTAAGATCTTTTAGAAGCTTTCTTGAAAGAATTTACTTCTATGGAAAAATAGAACATTTTAGAATAGTGCATCATGTTTTTTTGAATAAAACTTTATGGATCTTCACAGATCCTCTCATGCACTATCTTCGATATCAAGGTAAAGCTATTCTAGCATCAAAAGGGACTGATCTTTTTATGAAGAAATTGAAATCTTACCTTGTCTATTTTTGGCAATATTATTTTCATTTTTGGTCTGAGCCTAATAGGTTTCATAGAAACCAATTCTCTTATTATTCGTTCTACTTTATCGGTTATTTTATAAGTGTAAAAATAAATTACTTGGTGGTAAGGAGTCAAATACT